GTGTAGATTCGGAAAGATTCATACAAAGAGGGGATAAGAAGGGATAAGATAAGACCCGAAGCGGATAGTAGAAACTCTTTGAGTTCAGCATAAATAAGTACCCCAGAGGCTACGAGAAAGATCTGAGGGCGATCTCGCATTGCTGCCTCACAAAGCCCTTCCTGCTTTCTAGACGCAATACTTCGTCTAGCCCCGGTTCCCCCTCGTAGACAAGACAATTGCTAGCCCTTGATACTCAGTATATCTTCATTCCGTCATCTCTCCAGAAGAGCCAAATACCAGCTCCCCGAAAACAACGTTCTACTTGAATGGGGAATAGTCGATGCTCCGTCTTTCCTCTCTGCATTGGAAGTTTGACTGTATGGTCTTTCCCTGATGGGATTTCTGCTACGCACCTTTCCTCCCTTTTTCTCTTTTGAGGATCGAATCAGTTAATCGAAGGATTCCCGCAGGGATCGACGGCGTCGTACTCATGCTCTCGTAGGCTATCCTTACTAATATATTATTTCGAAACTAAAGCTTCCGCATTGTATTTTTCTTTTTTGGAAAAAGTATCTTGAAATGTCGATTTAGTAGCCTGCTTTCTTTCTCAGGCTAGCATCTAGGATAAGTATAAAGCATCCAGGAAAAACCAAAAGCGGAGTCAAAGTACCGCTCCTTCAATCTCGCTTCGGAACCGATCTGAGTTATTTTATCTTTTCCAAGCGGAGGGCTAAGAGAATAGGAAGGAAGATCACTAATACCTGTTAGCGCTATGGACAGATTCCTAGCTTCTTATTAGATAAAGAAAGGAGGCTTTTAGTTATATGCTGGCCTTTTTTACTTGTTTTCTTGCTCAATAGAAGCATTATAGCCTATTTTTATTTATAGAGGAACGGAGTAGCTCGACCAGGAAGGATTCACTCGTCTGAGAACCGCCATTCCCGTACTATTCCTCCCCACTCAAAAGAGCGATTGAGAATCTCGAGAACCTAAACAAAAATGCAGAAGTGAGCGTACCCCCTCTCTCCCCCTTTTTTCACCTTGAATTGGTCAAAGCAAAAAATATTCTGAATAGAAGGAAAGGAGATACGCGACTATAGTATAGGTGTCGGATGTTTCCGTGAGCAGTAAGCAGCAGATCTCCCCTTATTTTGGGAAAGCTGGTGGCCGCGTGTGAATTATTTCAAGGCAAAGGGCGGCCTTATTCGACATTGTTGTTTACTCTGATCCGGTCGAGGTGGTTTTCGTTTACCAGCACGTAGGTGGTATAAATTCCTATGACCGAGTCTTTCTGGCCCCTGTGAACATATTTTATTAATGTATTAAAGAGGGCCTCTCTAACCGGTTCAAAGTGGTGGGTGTCCACTAACGGCCATTCCTGGCTCGGCTCCGATAACGCAATTCCGGGAGGAGTCGGTAGTTGGGCACTGGATCCCTTCGGACCTGGAGAACGTGTGACGCTGGGTCGGGGTTTGGTGAACCAACTGGTCGCTCCTCTAGTTGAAGTATCGGGCCCCTTTTTCGTTGCCTAGGTTTACACCTTCGGAATACCCCAGAAGGGAATTTTATCTACTCCCCCCAATCTTCACTTTACGCCACGCCGACTCCCCTTTCGTCATAAGGCGTGGAATTAGACCCAGGGGAATCTCTATAGGAACTAGTCCCTTAGATTTCGCGCATAGGAGATCGAGACACAGCCCCAGGGCTATGGGGAAAGATGTAGATCGATCGCCCTAGATAGACAACTACATAGAGGGTCTCTACAAGCCTATATATTCTTTGATTTCGTTCCCCCACAATGAGGTATGCAAGTTTCACATCTAAGTAATACCCTAGTTGACGATATATATATCTATTTAACAAAAACATTCTAAGAAAAGATATGAATAGATATCGGTAGTTGTCCGGTCGTACCCAAACAATAATATTCCAGAGGGAAATGCACCTAAGATCAAATATTTCGAGCCGGCTTCCGTGGAAAATTCAGACTTTCTTTTTGATGCTGCGATCACATAAAAACATAAACTTTGAGGCTCAATAGCTAAATACATGGCAATTGAATCATAAGCCGAGATCATAAAGAGCATACCGCGAGTAGGAAGTGGAATTAATACAATGGATTCAAAAGCATCAAACCTCTCTTGTTCGAAATAATCGAAACACATCGAAATGGTACCAGCCGTACTTAATAATAGAAGGATTTGGCAGAAATATGTAAAATTGTCCCTCCTAAAAAGATTATTCCAGAATAAATGGGCAATAGTTAGGAGAGGTGCGCCAGCGGCGAGCAGAAGCAAGGTTATTAGATACCTCAGGAAGCCCGGCCAGAACCACACGTGCAAGTTTCCCTGCATGTGGCTCGTCCGTGATAACTTCTTTGGATTTGCGTGAACTAGCGGACCGATCACTAAGTGGGCCTCCAGCATGAGCGAACCCTTTCGGAACTGGTTAAGAATGGGCGCAACTATCCCAGCCCGGATCCAGCCAGGTTCTATTGATCATGTCCCCTTCCCAACAGTTGTACCTTGTCTTGGGGCGTCTTTGGCTTGACGAGAGAAAGCTCGCCGGATCAAAAATTCTTGATATTCCCCCGTCCACAGAAGAGGAAATCGCAATGCATCTTGCTCAGCAGGCATAGCTTGGAGTGAGAGTGTAGCGGGGCCCACGGAGCGGTAAGGAAAGTGGCCGCCAGAGAGGAAGCCAAACCGGCCTATTAAGCGTAAGCACAGCTAAGCTAATATGCGCCGGAGAAAGCCAGGTGCCGTAGGTAAGCTCTATTTGGCCCGGAGCATTGATTCCCCATAACGAATAGGCTAGCTCTATCTCTAAATAGGGTTGGTAGTGGCCTGTGCTCGAGAAGGTCCCTCAGTTCCTCGGCAGCACCTCGAGGTGCATTTAGTTGTCTTACATGAGACTCGGGATATTCCCCACTCCATGGCATGAGACCTTTCGCTCATCCATTCCGCCCGCCCGTCCAGACGCTAAGCCCTTTCTCATTATCATCTACCGCCCTTTCTTTCCTCCCAGCTATTCACGCATGAAGATCGTCGTATGTATGCTCGACTTGGGTTGCCGGTGCTATAATAGGTAGAAGTACATTATGGCAGGATCAGTCACCCGGGCAAACAACCCTCCTCCAAGAAGAATTGTGCTATGCCCCCCCGATCCCTATAGAGCGAAAGAGCTGCCTGGTGATCCCTAGGTTGCAGCACGTCCGGTCGTGAACTCCTCGCGCTGCTGCCGCCGTTTCTAGGACCGACCGACGCCTCACCTGCACAGGTACCTACGTAGTGTAGTGTCGGTCGCACATTAAACATAGCGTTCGGACTCATGTGCCTTCCAGAACCAGGGGTCTTCGAGCCTGCTGCGTACGATTAGCCAGCCTTGCGGCGGCAAAAGGATTATACGTCCCCCCATGCTACGGTTCCCTGCGGTCCAAACCCGGTGCCGCATTAGGTTAGGGAGCTGGACGATAATAGCTCCTCCGCATCCCAAAGCGCGCTGCCCTCCTAGGCGCGCAACACTAAGTAATCCAAGCCAACCCACATTACTGACTAACGGTGGATAATCATATTTCTTAGAGGTACTAAATACAACTCCATGAATGAGCAAAATGAAGGTAGCATTCATTATAAAGATCTCCGGGGAAACCGCTAAAAAAAGATTGAACATGTTGAGAGGATCCGAACGAATTCTGCTTTCATTTCCCCCGTATGGAGCACTGAGTTACTTACGTTACGGTCTTCAGCAGGCAGGCTGCACTCTAGGCGGCTAGGAAGGCTCGCTAGACCATCAGCCAGACCAAGAATGAATGTGTAATGATGGTTATTCCACACCAGGCTCAATAAAGAATTGAATGTGGAAAGGGGATCCTAAATAAAAAAGGAGTCCATGACCCCTCTCCTTATCAGTCGAGTAGGAGGTCGAATTCCAAACCTTTTCTCTCGAGTATACCCATTACCAAAAAATGGACGTCACTTTGGGACACATGCGGATAGCCCCCCCGCTTGGCTAAAAGTCAGCCAAAAGAGCTCAAACTCTTTCCACTTAGAAATTCTTTGATAAGAAAAGACGCCACTCTACGAGGGAAGTCCTCGGGTCGAGTCTTTGCGAGTTCATCCCAAACAAAGCGAACTCCTTCCGGTCGGGAAGATGCAGATAAAAGGCCAATAGCCTGATGTAAGCTTCTACGGCATAAGCTTTAGATCTATCAACGAATAATATACATTTCATAATCGTTTCAATCTTTTTATTCGAAAGATCAATCCGTCAATAAATGACTAACCCAGATGATAGGACAGGGCTAAAGCTTCGGTCATACTAGATTACGAGGCTTACCGAACTACCTTTGCCCTAACTCAGAGAGAGAAGGCCGCTCAAGCAGAATCCGAATACGACTTTCGCTAAACAAGAGCTCTTTACTGCTAAGCTGATCACAACTTCACATTAAACAACAGCAAGAAGACGACTCTCAGTATGCTGACCACGGACTGACTATAGCACCAACAGCTAGCTTGCTTTCACTTGGTATCGGATCTTTTCTCAATGATGAATTTGCCCTTCGACGGGTACTCCTACTACTTATAGTTAGTCTACCTACGTCATTCTTTCTTTATCTTTCATAAGTCAATTTCCCACGGTCAAGCCTAGTGGAGCTCCTAGTCCGACAAGACTAGCTTTGACCACGAAACAGAGAACAAGGCTGAAAAGAAGCTTTCTTAACTTTGACAATCCGTGGATGCGTAGTTTGAAAGTATTTACACCTGAACCTTTTTTCATTATAAATGGCTTAAGACTCGACCTTAAAGGTGACAGTTACATCTATTGGACCAGACGGAAATACAAGCTTTCTTGTAGCGGTTCGACGTATTCTTTTGCTTGAATTCGACTAGATCCCTTCCCGCCTAGTAGTTCTCACTGGTACTGGTAGGCTACCGGCCCTAACTATTTTTATGGGGTGGTATGGGCTATTTATTGTACTATTTAGCGTTTGATATGACCTTTTAGAAGATATATTGATAATCATGATTCCTTAATGAATGACCTTCCTCCGGCTTTCCCTTCGTTTGTTGATTTCAATTTATGGGTTCTGTGTAAAAAAAAGGTGATTCAATCCACTAGTGCAACTGAAGGAATTACCTGTCATCTTCCTTTTTATCAAGGACTAAAAAACTTAGGATTGATAAGGGACTTTCTTTGAGTTGTTTATTTTGGAGCTGGCAAGAGAGCTTTAGGGATGTTCCAAAGAACGTGAAGCGGGCCAGAGCTAGAGAACTAAAGGTTATTAGGGTTTTATTCCTTTACAGGAGATCCCTTTCTAGTCGTTTTCGCTCTGGTAAAACAAACTACTTGTAGGAATGCTAGGAGCTAGAAGGAGAGTTCGTATACGCCCATAGGCAGATGTGCAACAACTAATTCACTGGCTTTCTAATCGGATCACCAATTCCTTTAGCAGAAGCTCCTCTTCATGGAGATACGGTAAGAATAAGAATCAGAAACCAAAGACTCAGCTTTGAGCTTCTTTTTGGGAAGGGGAGTCAAAATCTCGTCCTTTCCCTCTCCCTTAACCGTTAGTCCGGACAGGAAGAAAGAATTCACAACAGAGTACACTAAGACTGTAACCGCTAGGAGGTATACCTATACTGACTGATACATCAAGGATATTCTTATTTTATCTTACCCTCCGGTGAATGAACTCAAGCTTAAGTGTTACCGGTCTATGAACTGATACAGATTCATTGAAATAGCATATATAGAATGAAGGACTGATACCGAAACAAGAACAAGCAATTGAAAAGAAAGAGCAACTATTTCATTCACTACAGAGTACAGACAGATTGAACTTAACATTTCATTTATTTTATTCTATTCTATCTTTAGTTACAGTCCGCTCTATAAAGTCACTGATAGCTTATTCTCGCGATGAGACAGAGTACACTGATATCGATGAGAGGTATAGAATTACAGCTTATTAGAGAAAGGGGTGAGATGTAGAACCTGTACTAGATTGAAAGAATCAATGGCAATAGAATTCCTGCTCAGGTGAAATGTAACTCTAAGGCACTTGTTGATGCGCTACTACTATCAGTTCTACTTTAGCAGTTAGGATTTATTTGACTTAGCAGCCTTAGCTTTAGACTAGCCCTTCTGGAAAGAGATTCAATAGCACCGGTCAAAGAGCTAGCAATGACTTTATTCCCACCCGGAGTGATGGTTAGGCCACGGCCAAGAGAACCCTTCTGATACCGTAAGATGCGTTTTACAGCCTGGAGATGTACGATGGTGAAAGCGTGCATGAACTGACAAACTTGATTGAAAGCATAGCTGATGTCAGGTCTGGTGAGAGTGAGGTACTGAAGGGCGCCAACAATGCTACGAGATTATGTTGCATCAGAGAGCTTTGAGCCAGACGCAAGGGGTGTGGGACATGGCTTGGAGTCTTGCATATGAGTGCAAGTAAGCAAGGTGTATTTAGTCTGAGTCAAGACTAGAGAAGTCGATGTACGTTTGGCTTCGATTCCCAAGAAAGAAATTCTGATCACCAAGATCTTTCATGGCAAAGTGCGTACCCAGTCGCTGAATGAAAGAAAGGAAAGGAGACGAGAGGAGACTGAGGCAGGACGGCTGAAAAAGATCCTGCTGCGAACTGCTCTGTGGCTGGACAGGAGAGAGGTCAACAGCGGTTTTTTTCTCTCCATCAACGAGCTTCTTTATGAAGTAATGCCCTGAATATATATGAATATAGTAAGATCTATAATGATAAATGAAAAGGAATGAGTATAATGACTATAAAGAGCAGCTGTTTGATCTTTGGGGTTGGCCAGTCCTCATGGTAACCGTGGTGGATCTAAGGGGGTCGTTAGACCGTAGCTTGGTAAGCTATGCAAACCCTGAATAAAGGAATTTTCATGCCCGGACATTGCCCTATGGCCCACTCGCTGACATGGGACCTACTCGCTGATAGGACTGTAAGAGGATCGGAAGAACCGGAAGACTGACTGGTTGGTCTATGTGGGCTAAGAAAGACTTATTCCTATGGTTTATAGAAGGATCAGCTTCTCTTCTCTTGTCTCTCAGGAAGGGTTATAAGCCTGGAAAGTAACTTATAGTGGGCCTTCTATAAGCCGGGATTTCTTCAAAGGACAGTACGACTGCTCCAAAAGACTAGCTGCTCCTATTGATTGAACAACTCGAATTCGAAATGAAGGCAAAGCGTAAATGAACTCGATCCAGTCTCGGTTCAGCTACTCTGCTCTTAATACCTTGCTTTAAAAAGCTTGCCCCAAAGCCCTATAGGCGAGATCTAAACCGACCAAGACCACCCTTTCGTATAAATAGCTCTGCTCTAGCTTCCACATCTGCACCGGCTGCTAAAAGTCTGTAATTGTGAAGAAGGAATACCAAAACACCTAGTCGATGCTTGAAGTATGGTGACACTAAACTAAAGCATTCATAAAACGAATAATTGATCCCGATCGTAGATTTTAGTTTCCGCGTACGCCCTAGTTACTCACTTTCCTCCCTTTCCTTGCCTATAAGTCTTCGGCAGGCTTTCCATCTTCACTTATCAAATCCACACTAAAATTATGACACCTAAAACGCTTTGAAAATGAAGCACCACCAGAATCGGAGACAAGATACTTAGGTATAGAAATATCTACACCAAGATCTGTCACGACCTGATGATATACGGACGCAACCTTCCTATCAGCGATACATATGTCATCGCCTAGGATAGCGTACCTGTCAAAATATCTGCCCGGATACACCTTCTCTGCACAATACTGAAGCACTAAATGGTGACTCAGTGTGAAGAGAGGCCAAGACGACAGATAACCCAATGGCTGCCCTGTCTCAAAAGAGACAACGGGTCTACCACGAGCGAACGGATATTCTACAGGATCACCCCGACCACCTTTACGGTGAGGGGCCCTGCGGAATGGCACTTCAAATAAGGATAAAGAAAGCATGGAGGTTACGAAACCTTCAACTTCTGATCCAAAGGCCAAAATGTCTCCTTGTAGATTAATCGGCCACCTATCTGTGGCAGATTTTCAATCATAAGATGAGACATGTTCCGCTCCAACCAAACGGTCCAGGGGTGAGACTTTCCTCTCTTCTTTCACTTTTCGAAGAATAGTACTAGTATTTTATTTTCCAGGATCCGCAGGTCGATGAGAAAAGGTCCTGGCTAGTGGTCCAGAGGCGCTGGTCAAGCATACCTCCCTGGAGCTGGTCGAAGAAGCTCTATAATTCTTGTGCACCAGACCTCTGTCTCATCTCGTAGAGGCTACTCGCTTGTAAGTAATCAACAAGTTCGCTGGGTACTTTGATGCTATCGTACATAAAGTGCGGAACTCCATCACTGCCAAGGATGAATATGAAAGAGTGAAGGACTCTCATTCCCAACTGGTGACCAGGAGTAAACAGATACTTCCGGAAATAAACCAGTACAATACGCAGACAAAGAGGCTAGTGACCATGAGATGGTAGAGGAAAGGGAAGGCCTTAGGAAGCTCGAAGCAGACCAGTACCCGCCTTCCTTCTCTGCTTCAGGATAAACTAGATATGTGAGTTCGGGTTTGGATGCTTACCTAATCTTTTTCCACCGCGGTTGGCTCTTTCGCTTCTTCGGTTTCCGTTCTTCTTTTTATTTATAAATCTTGCACACGGAGAAAGAGAGGGAGTACACAAGAGAGGAGCCCATTGAGGGGAGGTGAAAATGACTTCTTTTTTTTTTTTACAATGTAAATGTGAGGAGACGCGGGAGCTTTTTCTGGAAATCCATTCATTTCAGTTTCAGTTGAATATTTTGAGGATTTGAAAGAGAAGAGTTGAAGTTCCAATTCCAATAGAATAAGTCAATCCGGAAGTAAATGAGTTACCACCCTTAAGTCAAATTCTTAATTCCAGTCATTCTATTTTTTTAGGGTGTAGGGGGGAATGACTGGAATTCATTCCACTATATCAATATATAGAATAAAGGAATGGCTGACAAAATAAAGTAGCCGTTGGCGTTGGAGGGGGCGGTGGTTTAGTTATTTCATTAATAAATAGCCGGTCAATACGGTACGTCGGTTTCCGTACTTCTATTCAACATATAAAGTATGCTGGTTAGCTCATCTGGTAGCTCGCCTTCTTCTTCTAGTTCTAGCTAGCTGGTTGCTGCGACATAAGGAAAACTTTAAGAATGGGTAGTTTTTGCATTTTGATGGGGATTCAATTTAGGGATACCACATGCACATGAATAAGCAGAAGCAATCGCGGGCAGAAGACTCAATAGCATTGGAAAAAGTACCAACACAACAACTCGTGCATTGTAACGGGAAAAAGTAATGAAGTGAAGGTAGTGAAACTCTAGTAGTTAGTGAAATGCCTGAGATATATGATCCGAGAGTAGTAGTCTACTTGCTTTAGAGAAGAGGAGAGAACGACAACGCTGATTTTGTTGGAAGGGGTTTTAAACAAAGTGCTTGGTTAGACCAAAAGGAGAAAGGAGTGAACCCACAGATTCGATAGAGTACGAGTCGATTGTAGCTGATGTGGTTCAGTGTGTGCTTACGGGGACAGTTCGCCCGCCCCTACGAAGAGAGATATCTGGCCCTTAGAGAGTTTCATGATGGGTGAGGGCTAAGCCTAGACAGCCAATGAATGGAAGTTCTCGTTCTCCTCTGTCTGCTCTGCCAGGTACCCAAAAAGAAAGAATAGGAATGCAAAACAAACACAAAAGATCCCCATAATCCCAGACTGCAGTTACTGTTTGAACTACCACTCCAAATGCGTAACTCAGTCAGTATGTAATTCTATCCACTACCCAATAGCAATAGAAGCATAATTGAAATTGCACTAACCGGAACAGGAATCCAATCCGCAAAATGTCTCAACAAACGGTGTTTCGTCAATTGTTACTACTGGTTTTCCGTAACAGAGGCTGAAGCAGAACAGTGCTTTCTAAAAAGCCTACCGTAAAAAAGAGTTACGTATGCTCCTTTAGCTGTATAGCTACTTATATAGCCTAAAAGAAAGATAAACTGCTAGTCACCGCTCTTCCCGGTCCGGTTGCTGCTATGGCTGCTAAACCCTGGTTTTGTACATAAAATCGTTCTGTTATGTCGAATCACAGGTAGCTAACGTTCCATAAAGCTCGTTTTTAGGGCCGAAATAAGCATTCGTCTATCAAGTAGCTCAGCCGAGACAGACGCAGACGAAGACGAAGAACAAAGCAAGAAAGGATGGAAAGGTGGGTGAGCGGTCTTTTATCCCAACAACGGTAAGCGGATAGGCTAACTAAAGCACCGGTAAGACCACACCAATACCGCTTCCTGTCTTAGTCCTTTCACAACCGATTCTGTGCTGCTCAACCCGCTCGGTCTTTGACCGCTTTCTGATCGCTGGTCAATGAAAACCCTAGACCCAACGCTCTATCCTTTACTGGCTGGTTGCCCCACAGGTTTGGAACCCTCCTTGCTCTTTTCGGATGGGGAAGAACAAAGAAAGTTAGACTGTCTCTGCCGCACCGTAGGGCTTTCAGGTAGAGCTGCCATTTCTATTGGCCTGTCCTGTGCCAGTCAAGGTAAGGAGTTGAAAAGGGCATTCATCCGTCGGATTAGTCTAACTCGGTAAATGCATGGATTAATGTTCTCAATATGAGTTATTTCTTTCTTCATTGGGTGAGTTGGGATTAGAATAAAGTCTCCGTAGGTCCGCTACTCCCCCTTTCGTTCAATCTTCACTATGCCATGCTTAACAGACAATGGATTATGATTATCGGTCTATTTTCCGATCTTTCTTTTTAAGGAATTCAATTTCATAACTTGAATGAATTGTCCGAAGCCCTCCCCTTTGTTTAAGTCTGACTTCCCTTCGCTTCGGACCGGAGCGGATACATATCATTAGGGTTTTCTTTTTATTTACTTCTCTCTCTATCAGTAGTCCGCAAGCGGGTAAGTGAGCGAATAAGTTCCAGACGATCATTGCATAAGAGCGAGGGACCAGTGCAGGCCCTTAAGTTCCAGTTTTCAGTTCACATGTTAGGGTATAAAGCTATCTAAAGGAGCGTTAGAATCCAAACTCCTTACAGGGATCAGATCAGTCCAGTAAGTAGGCCCAACTCCAGGCTCTTTCATTCACCTTGAAAACCGAGCTTTTAGAATAGAATGCTTCGCTAACCGAACCGAGACAGGCATCAGATGCTACAGCAGGGGTGAATGTACCAGAAAAGGAATTCAAAGAGGGGTCTTACCTTCATTCCTTAGTCTACTGTCTATCTTGCTCTTACTAGAAGGATCTCTTAGGACCAACCCTCGACTAGGTCACGGCACATGAGAAACTAACCCCATCAAACCTATGCTACTTCGTCCTGGTAATCTGTCACCACTTTTGTCCTAAGCGACAAGTAGCTATATACGGGCACTGGTAAACACACAATGCAGTTCATACACTCATGTCTGAGGTCAAGGCTGGCAATTTTTCATTCGATTTTTTTCCTTTTTCAAGAGATAAGATTTTGTCATATCCCTCTAATGACACGTAGCCCCAGAACAGTGGATGTTGTAGTATACTTTCACTAATTATTGGCCTGCCAACAAAATGAGAGATTACATGTCTCACGTTACACTTCACTACTTGCCTTGGTGGGAATTATGTTTTCGTAAACATCCCTACCCCTATTACAGGAATAGCTTCCGGGACGCCTGTTACAATTTTCTTTCTTTATCAGGTGAGAGCTTATACTAAGTCCCATATAGCCCCTTAGATTTCTTTATAAGGGGGGCCCACGGAGCGGTATAGTATCTTTTTCACTCGCTCTTCTCTGGCTAGGATGTCACTTATATGGCTATCCTTTCTGAAGCCCCAGGGTAATTAAGGGACTAAGGCCTGTCAAAGAAATCTCGATTATAAGACCTAATCCGGCTTTCCGTGCGATATCTCCTTACTTGTTCCAAGTCAGTAATGGTCATTACCTTACTCTATCAAGTAAGTAAGTAAACTACCTTGCGTCAGGCCTATCTTATGCACATTACAGTAAGGAAGGAAGCTTCAGAGCTGTAAAAGCTTAATAAGCACATCTCCAGTAGTACACTTAGCTTACACCTTATTTCAACAGAAGCACATTTTGACGAAAAAGTCTTTATTTATATTAACATAGCATTAAGTAGACAACATTTTACACTAGGCCATACATGCAAACATAACAAATAACACCAAACAAAGCTAGTTAGCATAGATAGGAGTCTATCTCCAGTAGGCACCGGAATAGATCTACACTAAAAAAAGACAAAGAACACCAGACATGAAAACCCAGACACGAAACCTTATAAAACTAAAAAGAGTCGACGGACTCTTCTATTCTAGTCTCTCCGGTTGCGGGTGAGATCATGCACAATGAGGTATTTACAAGCTAGGGATCACCAATTCCTTTAGCAGAAGCTCCTCTTCATGGAGATGGAGGAGGGCCCGTTTCCTGTCTTCCAGAGCGCTAATGCGGTCCCGGATCCGTTGCATGGCTGCAGCCACAAGCGCTGGATCGATGGGAGGCAGGTGCTCCCAAAAGGCATCCAGGGTTTGCTGCCGTCGGTATCGATGTTTTGAATTTATTGATCAAAGCCACCAACCAAACTCAAAAACGCATTCCTTCCTCCATTCACTAGCAATGAGCCCATTGGGCAGTCTTTACCCTTGCTCTTTGGTCCCCAAAAGCTACTGAAAGTCCTAATCGAAGAGCCATATATTCCCGAGGAGACAAACAACCAACTAGCTTATATCCTGAACTGCAAAACTGCTCCGAGTGGTTAGCGAACTATTGAAGTAGATAAGTTCCAGTCCGCATTGAGGAGACAACCCCAAGCAAGCAAGGTGAAGCAGAAGCAGCAGCTCTAACCCATTTTACCTTGGGGACAAAAACAAGCTCCAAAGAGAAGTACTTTTCGGGACTTCTCTTAGCCATTTTATAGTTGTTATTCCCCTCCTTCCTCACTACGCTTTGCTTGACTTGAGTTGGGAAGAG